AAATCCGAGTGAATGGAAAGGAAAAAACAAAGGATGAATTCGACTTTCACTTTACAGAGACAGGCTATAACAAAAGCCCCGTTTATGAGGATTCTTATCTAAATAGGAATGCGAATCAAGAAAATTCGAATAAAAAAGGAAAACTCTTCTGTTAATGTTAAGTTAAGTCCTTAAGTATCTTAAGTAATAAAAGTAATAAAAAAAATTAATAAACAAATCAATACATACGATAAATAGAAGAAAAGATAAGAAGAAATGCGCCCGCCCCCTACATATTTGATAACTTCTCCTATAAAGAAACTAATAAAACCAACTCCATTCGTAATTCCATCAATTACTCGTCGATCAAAAAAATGAGTTACTTCGGCCAATCCTCTAGTTCCCCCAGTTAAGAATCTTGTATAAAAAGAATCTATATAAGCACGATTATATGACCAACTATATATGCCGTTTAGAATTTTTTCCCAAAGAATTCCCTTAGGACCCCTTTTAACAGCTGAATTAATTAAATCCAAGTTTAGTAAAGAGGAATAGGGAGATTTATATAAAAAAGACGCTATAAATATTCCTAAATAACCTATACTGACTGAAAAAGTTGCATCTTTCATAAATTCATACCAATCCGTTGAAATAGTCGACTTTTGATGCAAAAGATTTATAGACGGAGTTAACCATTTAGATAATATATCACCACTGGCTCCCTCTTGAGTGAAAGGAATTCCTATAAACCCGACGAACAGAGTAAATAGGCCCAATACAAGTAGAGGAAATAACATAGTATTGTCTGATTCATAAGGATAGGAAGCAAGTTTTTTATTCTCAAAACGAGCAATAGTAATATACGGTCGTGTCATATTTCTACCATTATCAATTCGATAAGTTCTTTTTGAAAAAAAGGAAGAACTTTTATTATCAGTCATTACTAATAAACGAACATTTTGGTTAATTCTTTTTGAAACTCCCTTACCCCAGAGAGATATTGAATAGAAAGGTATTTTTTGTTTGCCGCTATAATTTTGAAAATAAACATTTAAATGTCCCTCAAAGGTAAGTAAATAGATCCGAAACATATAAAATGCGGTTAATCCGGCAGTAACCCAGGCTATTATTGCGAAAATCGTCGAATACAACCAAGTATCATTAAGAATTTCATCTTTGGACCAAAAACAAGCCAAAGGCGGAATACCACAAAGAGAGAGTGTACCTAATAAAAAAGCATTTTTGGTAATTGGTACATGTTTTCTTAAACCTCCCATAAGAATCATATTCTGACTTTTATAGGGAGAATAGCCAACAATCCCTTCCATTGAATGAATAACGGATCCGGATCCTAAAAATAACAATGCTTTGGAATAGGCATGAGTAATCAAATGAAATAAAGCACTTCGATAAGACCCCATACCGAGGGCTAACATCATATAACCCAATTGAGACATTGTGGAATAGGCTAAACCCCTCTTAATGTCTTTTTGAGCAAGAGCTAAAGTAGCTCCTAATAACACTGTTATTATTGCTATCAACGAGATTAAATTCATTATGGAAGGTAGAACTATGAAAAGAGGAAGAAGCCGAGCTACAAGAAAAATTCCTGCCGCTACCATAGTAGCAGCGTGTATAAGGGCCGAAATCGGAGTAGGCCCTTCCATAGCATCGGGCAACCATACATGAAGGGGAAATTGTGCAGATTTAGCAACGGCACCGGCAAATAACAGAACAGCACACAAAGTAACAAATAAAAAATTGACCTCGTTATTAGAAATTAAGTTATTGAATATTTCGAATAAATCCTGAAATTCGAAACTACCCGTTATCCAATAAAAACCTAAAATTCCTAATAATAAACCAAAATCCCCTACACGATTTGTTACAAAAGCTTTTTGACAAGCATTTGCCGCAAGAGGTCGTGTGAACCAAAATCCTATTAATAAATAGGAACACATTCCAACCAATTCCCAAAAAATATAAATTTGTATCAAATTCGAACTAGTAACTAATCCTAACATGGAAGTACTGAAAAAACTCATATAAGCAAAAAATCTCAAATATGCTTGATCATGAGCCATATAATTATCACTATAAATAAGAACCATAATTCCAACGGTAGTGATTAATATTGACATAATAGAAGTAAGCGGATCTATCAAATAGCCGAATTCTAAAGAAAAATCGTTAGTAATGATCCAAGACCATACATATTGATAGCTAGAATTGCTATTTATTTGCTGAATAGACAGATTCATTGAAAAAATCATGACTATACTTAACAATAAAACACTATGAAAAGCCCACATGCGACGAAAATTTTTTGTTGCCGTCGGAAAAAGAAGAAGCCCCACCCCTATTAATATAGGAACAGGAAGTGGTATGAAAGGTATGAGCCACCCGTATTGATATGTCTGTTGCATAAAAAGCTTTTTGAATTATGAATTTCCTAATTTATTGTTTCCGGTTGACCGGATCTTACCTCTTTGAAAGGAGTCAATAAAAGTCAAGATATGGACTAAGTTAAACTAATTTAAATAGAAATGTAGAAGCTTTCTTCTTACTTTACTTATTCTTATTCTTACTTATTCTTAACTTATTATTTTCTTTTTTATTTTTATAAATCCTTCAAATATTCAATTCAAATCAAGAAGTTACATTTGGTCAAATGATATAAAACAGAGTAATTCCTAATTTTTTTTTTCAAATTTGAAAATTCAACCTACCCCGTTTAACCGGTTAATAAAAAAGAAAATGAAAATGGAAGGTTGGATTCTTTTTTTTATTATTAAGATTTTATTCGATTTCTATGGTGCAGCAGATTCTATAGATATAGACTTTTATGAGAAAGAATAGCAAATAAAGATACTAATCAATCGAATGAATAAAAACGATTTTATGGCTTTACGCCTATTCTATGGAATAAAAAAGTTTGAAAAAAAAAATCACATATCTTCGTCTTTCTCTATTTCTAGTATTTAGAGTCCGCGAAATATTATTTTATTGGTGCGATTTTCATATATCTTCCCCCGCCTCGGCTTTCTTTTTTTCTGAAAAGCATAAGAATAAATAGAATAAAATAAAAAGTTAAAAAGTAAAGAAGGATTTGGTTTGAACAATAGATGTCTTTCACATCCAACTAGAACAATAAGTAATCCTTTTTATCTTAAATGGCCGTTCCAAAAAAACGCATTTCTACATCAAAAAAGCGTATTCGGAAAAATATTTGGAAAAGGAAGGGATATTGGACGGCGCTAAAAGCTTTTTCGTTAGGAAAATCTCTTTCTACAGGAAATTCAAAAAGTTTTTTTGTGCAACAAACAAATAAGTAATTCAAAATTTCAATAATCTGAATCGACTCAAAAATGAAATTGACCCATTTCCTATTTGCTACAAAATTTTGAATTTCCGCTATCTAGCACTATCTAGCGAGTTAAGCTAATCAATATGAAATGGCACTCAGTTCCCCCTTTTCTATTTTAAAAATAACAATTTAGCTTTTTACTGAATTCTAAAAATAGAATACTTTCTTTGTTGACAAACGCATAAATACAAAATAAAAAGGAGTTTATCCCCCCTTTTTTTAGTAGATTTTCTCATTTACAAGATGGGGAGGTTTTTCCCCATCGAACTATTTGTTAGAGTTACGATAATAAAATTTTTCATTTTTCTCCCCCCTCCCTATCTATAAAAAGGGGTAATTTTTGAACTTGAATTTCATTTTTATTGAAAGTAATAGATTCGATTTAACGTTACTTAACTTTTATTTTTTTATATTTCTATGAATTACTAGAATTCATTACTATATTTAAATTTAATTACTATATTTAGTATATAGAATATATTCCCCATGGATTTTCTCCAATTAAACAAGACTTTAGTGAGAATATTCTAGTGAGAATATTCAGAATATTCTGTATGAATAATGTGTCAATTTTCAGTACCCCCCGCCTTTCTATTTTTATCTTCATAGAAAAAAATGCATTGGTAAATTTCTGAAATTCAATAAATGAGAAAAAGTTCATTAAAAAATGAAAACAAAAATCTTTTTTAGGGTAGAACTTTCTAGTTACAAGAGTTCAATTCTAGGAGAACATAAAATACACGAAAAACCCCAAGACGCTAAGACCCTAAACTGAAATAACGAACTTTCAAACCCCTATTATTATATTATTATTTTATTATTTTATATATATATATATTTTGAATTTTTCAGAAAAATTTCAAATTACTCAAAAAAATTCAAAAAAAAAATATATAAATATTGCACTGAATTGGCTTCTTCAATCTCGACGATTGTTCATTCATAAGCTATTATAAGTTCAAGACAAGCCGCTATGGTGAAATCGGTAGACACGCTGCTCTTAGGAAGCAGTGCTAGAGCATCTCGGTTCGAGTCCGAGTGGCGGCATGTCATCTTCTAAAAAAGAGAAATAGATCCTATAATGAATTCAACTCCCGATTTCTATTTAAGAGACTCTTCTTTTTTATGATATTTTCAACCTTAGAGCATATATTAACTCATATTTCCCTTTCCATTGTTTCAATCGTAATTACAATTCGTTTAATAACCTTTTTTTGCGCAGATGAAATCGTACAACTGTACGATTCATCCGAAAAGGGCCTGATAGTTGGTTTTTTCTGTATAACAGGATTATTAGTTACGCGCTGGATTTATTCGGGTCATTTTCCACTAAGTGATTTATATGAATCATTAATCTTCCTTTCCTGGGGTTTCTCCCTTATTCATATAGTTCCGTATTTCAAACAAAATTCAAATTATTTAAGCATAATAACCGGCTCAAGCGCTATTTTTACCCAGGGCTTTGCTACTTCCGGACTTTTAACTCAAATACACCAATCTTCAATATTAGTACCCGCTCTTCAATCCGAGTGGTTAATAATGCACGTAACTATGATGATATTGGGCTATGCATCCCTTTTATGTGGATCATTATTATCAGTAGCACTTGTAGTCATTACATTTCGAAAAAACAGAAAGATTCTTTGTAAAAGTA